CTCTGGAGTTGAATACCTCATTCAAGAATTTTTTTTGATCCAACCCGTAGGAATCAATAGAAAAGGCAAATCCCCTACGAAACACCAGATCCGGCTCGGTTATTGATAGAGTGAATAGATCCGCCATTTCTGGGAATCTCTCTTCTGATTCAAAAAAATCGTGACGTAACGCGTATCCCCCTTTGTTCCGGTCATGGAATAGATGAAAGAAATCAAAAAATGGATTTTTGTTCAAGAATGAAATCTTATTGGAGCTGTCCATATCCGGTTCATCCTTCGGAACCAGATCCGGGATGTGATATGGTTCCGAAGGATGAATTGAGACGGTATCTTGTAAATACGTAATTATCTTGAATATATCAACCATTTCTTTATTTTCCGCTCGCCTGGAAGGGACAAAAGAAACATCTTGTTTTTTCTTCAACAATTTATGATCTCTAGTGGACCTCTCAGTAGGATTCGAACCCAGATGAAGTTCTGACCATCTGTCATAGAAAAAAGAACGAATGGATCTTGTAGGATTCCCAATAAATTCTTCGATTTCTTCCGGAAGCAGATGATTATTCATCCGCTTCTCAGGTTCCGTGAATAGCCAGGACATGGAGGAAGATCCAAAAAGGCATTTCGGGAATCGATCTGATTCTATCTCTGTTCGTTCCGTTTGAAGAAAGGAAGGATCCCAAAGAATCGATCTCTCTTTTAGTTGCTGAATCTCTGTTTGATCGATCAATGTGTGATATTCTGAATTCTCATTTATAACGGAATCGAAATGATCTCTGGATTGATCAGAAGAAGATCCTTTCCATTGGCTAGAATCCGTTACTTGAACGAAAATAGACCTTGTGGAATCATATTGAATATTTGACAATACATTCCGTACCTTGCTAAAAAACCGATCCTTGTTTACCAACCACACATTGTCTAACCAAATCCAATTCTCTCTCGAGACGTTCCTCCAAAAATCCGATTCGTGCTGATTCTTCCCCCAACTAACGAAGAGATCTTGGCGGAATTGCCACATATGAAATTGAGCACAATTTTGCAAAGAAATACCCCACTTGTTTCTCGAGAAGAGATGGGAAACATGCTCAATATCATTGGATTGCATAGTTGCCCCAGCTCCTTGTTGTTTGAAGAAACTCTCCCCCTGAATTGGTCTTTTTTCACGAAAAGCAGACATGAGATAACAAATCAAGTCTTTCCCTAAGATTTTGAATAGCTGTCCCGAATTCAAGTTGATTATGTTTCGTTTCTTCCTCGGAGAAAGACGATCAAAAAATTCCCAATCATGGTCCTTGCGGATCGGATCATCCGTATAGGATAAAAAAAGAAACTCCAGATATTTGCTATCTTTCTCTTTGAATGAGATCTCAATTCCAGCTACGGTTTCCTTAGATATCTGACAACTAGAATCCCTATTTTTTCCGATCCGGTTCCTCCACCACCGCGAACCCCGGTTAGATTCAGGCATGATACGCTTTTTCTTTATTGGGATAACCCAAGTACTCTCTTGCGGATCCATGAAACAACTCTCAGAAATCTTTTTCCCTTTTGGAAGATACAGGAGCGAAACAATCAACCTATTTCTATTGGAAGACCAAAAAGATTCTTCCAATGTCTCCTTTCTGGGTCCAATGGAATTCATAGGTATAGGAAGAAGCCCCATCAAATAGAGATTTTTTCTTTCGACCATCTTTCGATTGTTAATACGAGATATAAGGACCACTACTACAAGCAGTACTACACCTTTGATCGTGAAATATCGATTGCTTGTTGCACCCTGTGAATCACGTGAAAGTAGGATACTCCAAATTCGGGGGTCAAATAGTTTCATAAAACGTTCTTGGTGGAAAAAAATGTGAGTGAAAGATCCCACTGAATCGAATTTGATCCATGAATCTAAGAAATAGTGAGAATTCTTGATCTCTCTCAATATCTCTCTCAATTCGAATATCCAGGATTTGAATTGATGTCGTTTCATTGATTCCTCCTAAAGATTTCATTTCAATTGGAATTTGGTTATTCACGATGTACGATGATCCCTGTTAAGCATCCATGGCTGAATGGTTAAAGCGCCCAACTCATAATTGGCAAATTCGTAGGTTCAATTCCTGCTGGATGCACGCCAATGGGAACATTCAATAAGTCTATTGGAATTGGCTCTGTATCAATGGAATCTCATCATCCATACATAGCGAATTGGTATGGTATATTCATACCATAACATATGAACAGTAAGAACTAGAATTCTTATCGATACTGGAACTCATAGGGAAGAAAATGGATTTATGGATGGAATCAAATATGCAGTATTTACAGAAAAAAGTATTCGGTTATTGGGGAACAATCAATATACTTCTAATGTCGAATCAGGATCAACTAGGACAGAAATAAAGCATTGGGTCGAACTCTTCTTTGGTGTCAAGGTAAGAGCTATGAATAGTCATCGACTCCCGGGAAAGGGTAAAAGGATGGGACCTATTATGGGACATACAATGCATTACAGACGTATGATCATTACGCTTCAACCGGGTTATTCTATTCCACCTCTTATAGAGAAAAGAACTTAAAGCAAAAGACTTAATAACACGGCAATACATTTATACAAAACTTCTACCCCGAGCACACGCAATGGAGCCGTAGACAGTCAAGTGAAATCCAATCCACGAAATAATTTGATCTATGGACAGCATCGTTGTGGTAAAGGTCGTAATGCCAGAGGGATCATTACCGCAGGGCATAGAGGGGGAGGTCATAAGCGTCTATACCGTAAAATCGACTTTCGACGGAATGAAAAAGGGATATCTGGTAGAATCGTAACCATAGAATATGACCCTAATCGAAATGCATACATTTGTCTCATACACTATGGGGATGGTGAGAAGAGATATATTTTACATCCCAGAGGGGCTATAATTGGAGATACCATTGTTTCTGGTACAGAAGTTCCTATATCAATGGGAAATGCCCTACCTTTGAGTGCGGTTTGAACTATTGATTTACGTAATTGGAAGTAACCAATTAGGTTTACGACGAAACCTAGAAATCGATCACTGATCCAATTGGAGTACCTCTACGGGATAGACCTCAACAGAAAACTGTTGAGTAACGGCAGCAAGTGATTGAGTTCAGTAGTTCCTCATAGAAAATTATTGACTCTAGAGATATGGTAATATGGAGAAGACAAAATTGTTTGAAGCGCGCACAGAACCGGAAGCGCCCCTTGTTTCAAAGAGAGGAGGATGGGTTATTCACATTTCATTTGATGGTCAGAGGCGAATTGAAAGTTAAGCAGTGATAATTAGAAAGACCCCCCGGGGAAAAATAGAGATGTCTCCTACGTTACCCGTAATATGTGCAAGTATCGACGTAATTTCATAGAGTCATCCGGTCTGAATGCTACATGAAGAACATAAGCCAGATGACGGAACGGGGAGACCTAGGATGTAGAAGATCATAACATAAGTGATTCGGCAGATTTGGATTCCTATATATCCACTCATGTGGTACTTCATCATACGATTCATATAAAATCCATCTGTCTAGATATCATCATATACATCTAGAAAGCCGTATGCTTTGGAAGAAGCTTGTACAGTTTGGGAAGGGGTTTTGATTGATAAAAAAGAAGAATCTACTTCAACCGATATGCCCTTAGGCACGGCCATACATAACATAGAAATCACACTTGGAAAGGGTGGACAATTAGCTAGAGCAGCAGGCGCTGTAGCGAAACTAATTGCAAAAGAGGGTAAATCGGCCACATTAAGATTACCATCTGGGGAGGTCCGTTTGATATCCAAAAACTGCTTAGCAACAGTCGGACAAGTGGGTAATGTTGGGGTGAACCAAAAAAGTTTGGGTAGAGCCGGATCTAAGTGTTGGCTAGGTAAGCGTCCTGTAGTAAGAGGAGTAGTTATGAACCCTGTAGACCATCCCCATGGGGGCGGTGAAGGGAGAGCCCCAATTGGTAGAAAAAAACCCACAACCCCTTGGGGTTATCCTGCGCTTGGAAGAAGAAGTAGGAAAAGGAACAAATATAGTGATAGTTTTATTCTTCGTCGCCGTAAATAGGAACATTGAAAATCGAATTTTTGGAATTGGAAATAATATGAT